GCCTTTATCAATATCAATATTCTTTGATTTCAAAAAAAAAAAGGACATTTTGAATCATTTAAAAACTAAAACAAGTAGAGAAAAGCCAGCTATCGGAGTCGAACCGATGACCATCGCATTACAAATGCGATGCTCTAACCTCTGAGCTAAGCGGGCTCACATAACAGAAATTCTACATGCATAGGAATTTAATAAACTACTGGAATATTAGCTATTAACTTTCCATTCTTAGTTATTCATAATTAATTTCCATTCTTAGTTATTCATAATTAATAATAAAAAAAAAGAAAAGAATCGAACGTTCAAGTATTGAAAATTACACGAGAAAAATGAGAGGAAGAGGGGCATATATACTAAATGTGGTATATATCCATCTATATTGAATTGCGGATACAGAAATGATAGAATCATTTCTGATTAGACTAAATATGGGTCTCCGATAGAGCTGAAAAAGGGTAGACAAAAAAATAAGAATTAAAGAAATTGAAGAATAAAATAAAGAAAAATAAAGAATAAGGGGATATGGCGAAATTGGTAGACGCTACGGACTTAATTGGATTGAGCCTTGGTATGGAAACTTACTAAGTGGATAACTTTCAAATTCAGAGAAACCCTGGAATAAAAAAGGGGTAATCCTGAGCCAAATCCGGTTTTTTGAAATGAAAAAAAAAGTTTATATAGACAGAATAAAAAAGGATAGGTGCAGAGACTCAATGGAAGCTTTTCTAATAAATGGAGTTGACTGTCTTGCATTAGTAAAGTAAGGGAACCCTTCGTTAAAATTCCGGATTCAAAGTAAAGGATAACCCTATAAATACATATACGTACTGAAAGACTATCTCAAATAATTAATGTAATGATAACCTGAACTCAGTATTTATATATATTTATATGAAAAATAAAATAAAAATATTGAATCGATTTCAAGTTGAAGAAAAAATCGATTGATCAAATCATTCACTCCACAGTCTGATAGATAACTAATTAATCGGACGAGAATAAAGATAGAGTCCCATTCTACATGTTAATATCGACAACAAGGAAATTTATAGTAAGAGGAAAATCCGTCGACTTTTTAAATCGTGAGGGTTCAAGTCCCTCTATCCCCAAAAAAGGCCGTTCGACTCCATAATTTTTTATCTTATTTTCCCTTTTCGTTAACGGTTCAAAATTAATTATCCTTCTCATTCGGTTCTTTCACAAACTTTCTTTTCAGAAGTCTTGTGGTAGATCTGATACACATGCAAATGAGTATCTTTGAGTAAAAAAGTAATCCCTGTTGAAAATTGGAATGATTAACAATCAAAATACAAATCATTACTTGGATTGAAACATACGAAGTCATCTTTTTATTTTACAGATTCCAGGTCCTAGATAAGACTTTAGAATACTTTTTCGTCTTTCTTTTTTAATTGACATAGACCCAAGCCGTTTAGTAAAATGAGGAAGACGGCGCATCGGAAATGGTCGGGATAGCTCAGCTGGTAGAGCAGAGGACTGAAAATCCTCGTGTCACCAGTTCAAATCTGGTTCCTGACACACGATTATGAGTATCTATTCGACAATTTAATTAAATTAATTGATATGGATCGACATACATATCCATTAATATAATAAAATATAATAATATGGATCATGCTACCTAATTTAGCCATTTAGATATTTTGGGATGGAGCCCCTTTAGATGAGTAAAGAGTATATGAAAGTATGTAAAAATACGTATTTGTATTTAAAGAAGAAAATTCAATTATGTTTCCTCTTCGTTTTTATTTATTAATAATATGTCTCTTTTCGGTCAAAAAAGATTGGAATATTCCATAGAATAAATATTGCAAAATATTCTATTTTATTCTTCTATGTTATTCTATATTTATATTCTAATTTTCTAATTCTTACATTCTATATTATATTCTTATATATTATATATATTATATTCTTATTCTTACCTTATTCTTAACCTCTTTTTAATTCAATTCGTATTTGAAAGGTTCAATTCGTTAGTTAAAAGACTTTAAAGTATAATTTAAGGGAGTTTTGAAGGGTGGGAATATCTAAGATCCATCTTAGATACAGTACAAATTGAATCCGATACTCTTTAATTTCTTTGTATTTTCTTTCATATTCTATTTTTTTTCTATTTATTTATTCCACCCTATGTGATTTTTTATATAGTATAGGGTGACTTTATATAATATAGTTCATCGAAGGGATGTGCGCGGTACAAAGTTCATAATGCATAACTTGTTTAGTTCATCTTATTTTTTCGGCTCGTTCGAAATAAATATCGTCAAAAATGGAGAATCCGACGAATCCTTATTTGGATTGTCTTTTTTTTAGTCCACATATCTATGAATAAAATAATATGAATGAGTCAATGACTCTCCGAATCTATAAAAGAACGAACAAAAATCCCTTGAATATCGGAAGCTGTAGCACCCAAAATAAAATTCGTTTCTTATTTTTTGAATTTTATTCAATGAGCATCTTGTATTTCATAAAA